TTCTGAAGACGCAGTATTAATTAGCGAACGTCTGGTATATGAAGATATTTATACTTCTTTTCACATCCGGAAATATGAAATTCAGACTCATGTGACAAGCCAGGGCCCTGAAAGAATTACTAAGAAAATACCGCATCTAGAGACTCATTTACTCCGAAATTTAGACAGAAATGGAATCGTTATGCTGGGATCTTGGGTAGAAACAGGTGATATTTTAGTAGGTAAATTAACGCCTCAGACAGCGAACGAATCGTCGTATTCCCCGGAGGATAGATTATTACGAGTCATACTTGGCATTCAGGTATCCACTGCAAAAGAAACTTCTCTAAAACTACCTATAGGTGGAAGGGGTCGCGTTATTGATGTGAGATGGATCCAGAAAAAAGGGGGTTCCAGTTATAATCCAGAAATGATTCGTGTATATATTTCACAGAAACGTGAAATCAAAGTAGGTGATAAAGTAGCTGGAAGACATGGGAATAAAGGTATCATTTCAAAAATTTTGCCTAGACAAGATATGCCCTATTTGCAAGATGGGACACCTGTTGATATGGTCTTCAACCCATTAGGAGTACCCTCACGAATGAATGTGGGACAGATATTTGAATGTTCGCTCGGATTAGCGGGGGATCTGCTAAAGAAACATTATAGAATAGCACCTTTTGATGAGAGATATGAACAAGAGGCTTCGAGAAAACTAGTGTTTTCTGAATTATACGAAGCCTGTAAGCAAACAAAAAATCCATGGGTATTTGAACCCGAGTATCCAGGAAAAAGCAGAATATTTGATGGAAGAACAGGGGATCCTTTTGAACAACCTGTTCTAATAGGAAAGTCCTATATCCTAAAATTAATTCATCAAGTTGATGATAAAATCCATGGACGTTCTAGCGGGCATTACGCACTTGTTACACAACAACCCCTTAGAGGAAGGGCCAAGCAAGGGGGACAACGAGTAGGAGAAATGGAAGTTTGGGCTCTAGAGGGATTTGGTGTTGCTCATATTTTACAAGAGATGCTTACTTATAAATCTGATCATATTAGAGCTCGTCAAGAAGTACTTGGTGCTACAATCGTTGGAGGAACAGTACCTAATCCCGAGGATGCTCCAGAATCTTTTCGATTGCTCGTTCGAGAACTACGATCTTTGGCTCTAGAACTGAATCATTTCCTTGTATCTGAGAAGAACTTCCAGATTAATAGGAAGGAAGCTTGATCTGAATGAATCAGAATTTCTATTCTATGATCGACCGGTATAAACATCAACAACTTCGAATTGGATCAGTTTCTCCTCAACAAATAAGGGCTTGGGCCAACAAAATCCTACCTAATGGAGAGATAGTTGGAGAGGTGACAAAACCCTATACTTTTCATTATAAAACCAATAAACCGGAAAAAGATGGATTGTTTTGTGAAAGAATCTTCGGACCCATAAAAAGTAGAATTTGTGCTTGTGGAAATTATCGAGTGATCAGAGCTGAAAAAGAAGACCCGAAATTTTGTGAACAATGCGGGGTGGAATTTGTTGATTCTAGGATACGAAGATATCAAATGGGATACATCAAACTCGCATGTCCAGTGACCCATGTGTGGTATTTGAAACGTCTTCCTAGTTATATCGCGAATCTTTTAGATAAACCCCTTAAAGAATTAGAAGGCCTGGTATACTGCGATGTGTGATTTGATCAAAATTTTCATTTTACAGATTCGGACTGAGAAACTGTCATCCCAATCAGATTGAATGGGATGCCCCGGCTCTGACATGTGTTTTGGGAAAAGTAACATGAAACTCAGAATTAGGGGTATATTCAATACTTCCAAATGAAAGGGGAATTGATCCATGGTCGATTCTATAACAGATAAATAGGAATTGCTAGTTATACCTCGTGAAAAAAAAAAAAGACTTTTTCGTGGAATTAGCCATTCCATTTCTTTTAGAGAGAGATTCTCTTTAAGCAAGCAAATATATATAGCATGGTTACTGGAGTCTATTTATCGCATATATACTTCAAAGGACATCATGGCATAACCATCGAGGTGAGTAGAGACCTAAAAGGTCGAAGGGAATGATATATAGACAAGTAAATCCCTTACGAGTCCCAAAGTATCCCCTTAAAGGGGATTCATCATTTGAGGGGAAGTAGACTACTCAAAAATTTCACATTTCCATTTTGTCATAAGTAATTCAGAAAATTTTTTTAAAGTAAAAAAAAAGAATGAATCAATGAAAGGTTGGTCCTTACTGGGAACTTGAGTAAGGAGTAGCTCTTTGTAGGGTAGGGTTTTATCGAACAAAACAAAGTTTAAAAATAAGAAAGAACCCCCTTTTTTTGCTGTAACTACTTGAGCCGGATGAGAGGAAACCTTCACGTCCGATTTTAAAGGGGGAAATCCAATCCTATAGGAACCTATCTCGATTTTTCTTTTGCTAGGCCCATATCTAAAAAACCTACTTTCTTACGATTACGAGGTTCATTCGAATATGAAATCCAATCCCGGA